GTGTTCAAAAAAGAATGAGAATTCACAAAGAAGAGAGATATTTTGACCCTTTATTTTAGAATTGGATCAGTGGGTCGTTTTTTCAGTCATTCATGGAATTGAATCATAAATCGATACAAGCGACGGAGATACACGATTTAAATAACGGAAAATCCAGTATTTAAAAATTGTATCTAAAATGGCTGGCAAAATAGAAACAAGAAAAGATATAATATGATCATTCGGAGTAAATCCAAAATCTTTATAGACAGACCAAATCATTAGTTCCCAACCACCAGTCGAATGGTATCCTACACTTAAATCAATTAAGAAAAGAATAGAAAAAGCTTTTATTGTGTCACTTAAGTTATATAGAAATTTTTGAACCCAAGAGTTAAGAATAATGAGTTCTTGATTACCCCTAATAGAATAAACACTTAGAATAAGGAAACATATTATATTTGTACAGAAATGCAAAATCGTATGGATATGATCTTGGTTGTTCGTCTGGATCAATTGGATGGTCTCTTTGTAGATTTCGATACGAAGGTTTTGTAAACGTGTTTCCGGGTATTCCTTTAGCATTTCATCCAAGAGGAACAGTTCCTCGAACTCTAGGAATTTCTTTAAAATACTTTTTTCTTGAATACTATTCAAGAAAATTTCGGATTCTTTCGTATTCCACCAATTAGTAATCCAAGATTCCAGACTTTTCTTAAATGTAAAAGAGATGCACCAGGGCAAAAAGACTATAGATGTAAGACATAGAAGGGGAATGAATGCTTTCTTTTTTGCCATTTTTCGTCCTCAGTTTCATCTCATTTTTCAACTCTATCTATTCTATATAGAATAATAATCTTTCTATCAAGCATAAGTTCTATTACAAGTAAATACAAGTAATAGAGCAGCTTAGCCTATATATAATATATCAATTTATATAATAAAATTATATAAATTGATATATTATAGGATATTCTCCTTTTTTGAATTCGGTTCAATTATTTTGATTCTTTGCAATTGAAGTGAAGTGAATAATTTTAAGCGGTACACTCAAGAATCGGGACAACTTCTCCCCCTTTTCTCTAAGAGTGTAACAGCTACCATTACTAGGTGTTAAGGCCACCTGTTCGCCGGTATTTAATTTTAAGTATAAAACATCACCCCAAAGAGGGTTAGTTACTAATGTTAAACAATTAACATCTTTAATTTGAATTTTCCAAATACGAAAACGACCTTCTCCAGGGATTCCGTAACGAGTAATATGGATATAACCCTTCTCTCTATCGAAGAAATTATATCCAGCTCCTCTATTATAATAGAATAAGAAGGAACCTGCGATACTTATGAGTATATTTCCAATTGCAAGGAGAATTAATATCTGATATTTCCGTGTTTTAAGGATATGGCCTACCGTCAAATCCAGAAACATTCTGTCGTCGTAGAGTGCGCCAAACAAACGGCATATTCCTTCTATCGTTTGAAGGAAATTAAAGTACGAAAATAAAAAAATGGTACCATTTCTGGACCCAGGGATATCATCTACCCATATGTCGTTTGATAAATACGAACAAAAACCGTGTTTTTTTGCACGCCTATTGCGAAATGTCTTTTCCATCAAAAAATAGAAAAAAAGCCACACTAGAACAATTCGCAGTATAATTACTCCGAATTCTATTACTGCGGTAAGAAGGGCTAGCTTATTTCTTACATCAAGATTTAATTGTCTGAAAAGGTCCAAAACGTACCGGGTCATGTACGTGCTGAAAGCAATCTGAGTCAAAACTCTAAGAATTTTTAGACTAAATTTTTTTTTCATCAAAATTTTTGATCCTCCTATAAAATATAAAAATGAAAGAAAAAAGGATATGTATTTCAAATAGTATCGGAACAAACTTTTTTTTTAACTTATATATAGAATAAAAATCTAAAAAAAAAGTTTTTATTTTGAATCAAAAATATCCAAAAATTCATTCAAAAAAAAGAAGAATGAATTTTTGGATATTTTTGATTTATTGATGTTAATATATCTAGATTAATTACCATTATTCTCTAGATTAATATTATCGCTCTCGATCATTGGACGGAAAACTCTGACTTGATATTTCTTAATGTCAAGGACGATATTGAGAGTTATAGACATACCGATGTCTAGTTTTCTTGACATGCGGCGCAGGGAGATGAAAGCTTTTACGGTTTGCGGAAAAGTTTTTGTGGATACGTGTATCTGGACTACCTCCCTCTTCCCGCCACTACACAGCATTCTTTCATACGTTGTACAGTCCTCATATACCATACTAGGATCCTTATCTCCATGATAGAGATCTTCATATTCATAATAATGAAAGTACAAATCTTCTTCCTGTTCCTCAACAACATCTCTAGCGTCGTAGAAAAGACGATAAATTGTGACAATGATTTTATTGTCATATTCCTCCCATTCGGTACAACGTCGTATGTTGTCCCCTTGAAGGTTTCTTTCTATGAATAACTTAATTTCCATAGATTCATAGTTTTTTGGAAAAGCTTGAACAAATACGGGTATCCATATTAACATAGACACACACCTCCTTGAGAATTCAAAAATAATTAATATTTGTTCTGTGGTTACACCACTTATCGATATAGATATCGAGAGAGATATACCCCCCGATTCTTTCTCTTTCTAATCGAATTTCTCGATGTGGTTACTTACACCACTTATCGATATAGATATCGAGAGAGATATACCCCCCGATTCTTTCTCTTTCTAATCGAATTTCTCGATAATGGATCTGGTATCCATAATTTTCTCTACCCAGAGAGAGATCTGGCTAGAGAAAGATCTGGCTGGCGTTTTAGGTTATGAACAGCTCGTGAGAAAGTTCGAATTTGAGCATGTTGCGAGAGTATCAGATAATCAGATATACCATGCTGAACATGTTGCGAGATTATCAGATATACCATGACCCAGTCAGTATTTCATTTCAAAATTGAAAAATGTTATAGTCTACATTAGTTTTCATTTTTAGTCCGATTTTCAGTCAAAGGAACGAAACCATGTAACTGAAGTAACAACGTTAAAAAGTCCTTTAAAAGAGGACGTGGTACGACTGAATCCAACAACCCCTTGTCGAATAAAAGGTCAGCCGATTGGGAACCTTCAGGCACTTCCTCATTCAACAATTGTTCAATAATCCTTTTCCCCGCAAATGCAATGGTTGCGTTTGGTTCCGCAATAATGATATCGCCGAGCATCCCAAAACTAGCTGTTACCCCACCAGTAGTGGGAGATGTAAGTATCGCTATATAAAATAATTTATGATTGATTTGATAATTATATAGAGCGCAGGAAATTTTAGCCATTTGCATTAAGCTCAAACTTCCCTCTTGCATACGCGCTCCTCCGGATGCACATACTATTATTAGAGGCAAGAGTTGATTGGTCGCATATTCGATCAACCGAGTTATTTTTTCACCTACTACAGATCCCATACTCCCCGCTATAAACTCAGAATCCATAACAGCTATTGCTAGAGGAACACCATTTAGTTGACCTGTGCCTGTTTGAACTGCCTCTGGTAGGCCTGTCTTTTCTTGATAAGAATCAAGACGATCGATATAAGATTGCTCTTCTTCCTCTTCCGAATCCAATTCAATCGGATCCAGAGAAACGTTTTCTTCATGCAGACGATCTTTCGAAGATTCCTCTTCCGAATCCAATTCAATCGGATCCAGAGAAACGTTTTCTTCATGCAGACGATCTTTCGAAGATTCGTCTTCCGAATCCAATTCCATAGAATCAAATTCAATGGGATCCAGAGAAATCATTTCTTCGTCCATAGGATTCCAAGTACCTGGATCAATCGAAAATTCGATTCTTTCTAAACTGTTCATTTTCAAATGCTCGCCACAGTGTTCACAAATATTCATTTTGGATAGGAAAAATTGCTTAAAATTGATTCCATCGCAAGTTTCGCACTGAACCCATAGATGACTAAATTTATTCATACAATAGAGTGGATCAGTCGTATCCATTTCTCTATTTCTAGGATATATTTCACTAGATGTCTCACTTATCTCCTGTCTATCCTTCCCATCAGTATCATATGGATGGTCTGTATCGTATGTACCATCGATATTATCTGGATGCGATGAATCATTTATATCTGATTCTGATATCGCAAATGGACCACTTGTATAATTCGTATCTGCTTGATTATTTGTCCCACTATATGTAATGTATACATCAGAAATGCTATTTCTAGAAATAGCATTTGTAAAGTCAAGTGGATCATATATAAAATTTGGATCATTTGCATTATTTGTCATTCTTACTATCGATATAGTACCTTTATCGCAAAGGTAAGTATTTTTGCAGTGAATATCACCGTCACTGGCATTGTATTTGTCACTATCCTCACAGATTTGACAAAGATAACTCTTAATGGAATAATTCATGGTATTTGTCCATGAATCATCATCAGTATGCGTATAATACGCAGCAACATATAGGTCATAAGTCTTATAATCCCAATCCCAAACTGCAAAAATTTTTTCATAAGGATCCGCTAAATAATCACCATGACTAGAACTACAAATTTCACTATTGTTCTTCCATCTATGAATGCTATTCTCAATATCAGTTAAACTAGGTGGGTCTTCATTTACACCGTTATTTGATGTAGGACCAAAAAAACTATATTCTAAAATTCCATTAAACAACATTGACTTGAACCACTTTCTTTCCATAGATCTTTCTTTTTTCCTCTCTATACAAAAAAAACTATAGATGAATAGTCATTTAAATCCAACTGATCTCGTCTTTTCTTTTCTTAAATAATTATACCGATTTCTTCAATGAAATGCCTCTATCTATCCGAATATCGAAATAAGAATTATTCTAAATGAATATTCATAACTAAAACTAACTAAAGAAATTTACTAAATAAAAAATAGAATATAAGCGGGTAGCGGGAATCGAACCCGCATCATTAGCTTGGAAGGCTAAGGGTTATAGTCGACGTTTATGAATGAACGTCTCTAATTCAAAACCGAACGTGAAACTTTTGTTTCATTCAGCTCCTTTACAGAATAATTTAAGAGATAGATGGAATACATGAAAAAAATGACCCATAACATCTATGTCAGCCTTTCGGTATGAATACAATTAACGTTGCTTTTTAGATGATCCCTATAGAAAAGGAATATTTGAACAATCTCTTTTTTTCTAGTTACTTCGTTCTCTATTTCTATTTGATAGAATCTTTAGGAAAAGAAGAAAATTTCCGTCGAGCTAAAAAAATAGATCGATGTTTCTAGTAAACTAAAAAAATCGTTTAATAGCTATTTTGCTTCACTCTCTCCTATACAAAACAAATAATAAAAAAATGGGAAGATTTAGTTACGATTGGAAACAAATTTTAGATATCTTTATCCCTAGATCCTTTACTTATATTCAAAAATTGGGATTCTTGATCCAATTGCAAAAACTTATGTTTCATAATTTTAGAATCAATTCTAAATTGTATACAAATTACGATAATGTATACAAATTACGATAATTTATATTATTCCTCGAATTGCTCGTTGAGAGGTATAAAGGATGAACTCCCTTAAAGTAAGAAATAAAGTTTTTGATCGTGATATGAATCACGCAAGGGACCCCTTAACTATTAAGGGATCGATAGAACGAATCGCACTTTTACCACTAAACTATACCCGCTACAATACCATTATTGTATATAAAAAGATCTTTTGTCGAACAAGGGAATCAGTCCTAATTATCAAATAGGTGCAGAATTTTATGATAAATAGAGTGTTTACATGTTTCGTAAAGGGCCCCCTAATGAAATTTAGAAAAGGGGGCAAATCTCATTTTTGGATTTTGTTGAAGCTATTTTTTTTGACAGTATAGATCTCGACAAAATTACTAAACTAAATTCATAACACAAAAATGCATTATGCAAGAATCCATAGTTCTATTTCTTTTTTTAGATACGTTACCTGATTAATTCGTATGATATACGATCACAAAGTTATTTTTATTTTTGTTTGATCATATTCAAATGTTTGAATTAATTACAAGTTTGTTTCAAATCTGATACAGAAAAAGAAACTTATCCAGGATTCATGGGAAAAAAGAGCTGTGCCAGTACCTAGCTGGACTCTGATTGGATAAAAAAACAAACTAAAAAAGAAAATCAAAAATTATAGATTTAGATTCTCTATTTAGTATAAGTATTTATTACTATATATACAGTATAGTATTTATTTAGTATATATATAGAATTAATAAGAATTAATATATATTTGAATCTATATTTATGAGTTAATATAGAATTAGAATCAAATAGAAAAAAGATAGATAAGATATATCAAATGAAGATCAATCAATATCAAATAAGATATATAGAAGGCTTTTTTCGAGCCCTACTTTTTGTTCTTTTTGTTTATGCGAGGTATCATAAGCATAATAATTCCATTTTTTGAATTGGGGAGAGATGGCTGAGTGGACTAAAGCGTCGGATTGCTAATCCGTTGTACGCAGTTTTGTACCGAGGGTTCGAATCCCTCTCTTTCCGTTTATTGATGATTTGGCATTTTTTTCTTTTGAACTTATGGAATTTCTTTTTTATTATTACCTGTTTGTTTCATTTTTGACTAGTTCTTTTTGACTAGTTAAAGATGTCAAATAGATAGAAAAACAAAAAATAGTTCTCCAGCACAAGTAAGGAAAAGAAAAAAGATTTTCTTATTCTTCACGTCCAGGATTACGTCCGGGATCATTAGATAGAAATCCGAAGATGAAAAGAGAAACAAAGAATATCACTATCGTGTAAACAAATAGTTTTAGAGTAAGCATTACAAAATCTCCAAGATAATTAAAAAAAAAAAAACGACAGAGAAAGAGAATAGATTCTCTTCTATTTCATATTATGTTTCCATAGATTCTCTTCTATTTCATATTATGTTTCCTTTGAGACTCAGTTTATAAGAAATGAAGTTACTTAAGAAATTGGTTTGTATTAAGAGTTGAGCCTTTTATTTCATATACACAATAAAGATCCACGTATTGGTGGTAGACTCAAATCGAATAATAGAATTTTTATTTTTGAATGGAAAAAAAGGAAATGATGAGATGATCCATATTTTTATTGTCTATCCAAAAATTGCAAGATTTGGAATCACAGATTCACACTGTAAGACTTATCTGATCTTTAAAAAAGTTCAAATTTGAGTTTTCTAATAAATTCTGACTTTTTTTAGGACATTATTCAAATTAAAGATCTTATCGAAAACTTACAGCAGCTTGCCAAACAAAAGCTAAGAGAAAAAAGAGTAAGGGTATTACTGGCATAAAATCTACAATTGTATTCAAAAAAGCATAAGCTTCAGGTAATTTCCCCAAGAAAAAACTACTTGAATAAAGGGCAGAGTTAATACAGACCAAGCTAAAGATATTAAGCATAACAAAAATGTTGTTCTTTAAGAAAATGAATTGTATTTTTGCTTTTTTTTGAATTCTAATTTTTTTATTTTTTA